GGAGGAGCACGAATGCAAGAAGGAAGTTTAAGTTTGATGCAAATGGCTAAAATTTCTTCGGTTTTATGTGATTATCAATCAAGTAAAAAGTTATTCTATATATCAATTCTTACATCTCCTACTACCGGTGGGGTGACAGCTAGTTTTGGTATGTTGGGGGATATCATTATTGCCGAACCCTATGCCTATATTGCATTTGCGGGTAAAAGAGTAATTGAACAAACATTGAAAAAAGCCGTGCCTGAAGGCTCACAAGCGGCTGAATCTTTATTACGTAAGGGCTTATTGGATGCAATTGTACCACGTAATCTTTTAAAAGGTGTTCTGAGCGAGTTATTTCAGCTCCATGCTTTTTTTCCTTTGAACAAAAATTCAATCAAATAGAACGGTTAGTTTATCAGAATTAAACGAAAACCCTGAAAAATTGATTTTTCTTTCGAATCCTTTTTTTTTTCTCGATATTCTTGTTTACTACTCAGTAAACCTCTATCAACAAGCTAAAAAGTGAATTTTTGCTTTGGGGAAGTTAAAATTAGACTAGACAAATAAAAAAAAGTTCATTTTCCTCCCTTGCTTGCATATGTATAGATAATTCAAATAGAGATATATACAGATCTATAGAGAGTCTTCCATTTTGTAGAAATTTGTAATGGAATAAAATTTTTTCTTTATTAATGACTATTATAAGACAAAAAGAATAATAAATCTAACAAGGGGATTATGATACATCTATTTTATTTTGAAAGATTAATAAGTCCATTTATTTAGTTTGGCGTTTCTTGTACCTATTTTTTTATTCTATTTCTATTAGGTTCTATTCTATATATTTCTATTAGGTTGTATATTAGTATTAGATATATATTTACTTAAAGATACTTAGTATAATTATATAATATATATAATAGAAATAATAAAAATACAAGATATTCTAAGATATCTTTAGAATTCAGAATATAACAATAACAGGTACAAATATTAAATTGAGGTACCCATTTTATGACAACTTTCAATAACTTACCCTCTATTTTTGTGCCTTTAGTAGGCCTAGTCTTTCCGGCAATTGCAATGGCTTCTTTATTTCTTCATATTCAAAAAAATAAGATTTTTTAGATCGGCTGAGACCTAATCGTATCACTCCTTTTTTTATTTTAAAAACTTCGATTCGATAAGACCCATTTGGTAGAATATTGTATAACACATAGATTCCTACAAACATAAATAAAAAAAAATCTTATGCATGTGTAAACGTAAATAAATTTGCGCTCTTTTGAAAAAATGAATCATCATCGGGCCGATGTATGAAATTCAAGTCAATCTATTTATTTGTATGTATATAGCTATAGGGGATCATATAAAGGAAGGAGATGTTATTATTTAAGATATAAACAATTCTATGAATTACTCCTAAGGTAAAGGTTCACAACAAAATAGTTGATGAGAGTTACTTTGAAAACAAAAAAAGGAAAGTCATATTTTCTCAATTCCAAAAAATTGTATAACTGGATCTAATATATATGAGTTGGCGATCAGAATCTATATGGATAGAATTTATAACGGGGTCTCGAAAAACAAGTAATTTCTGCTGGGCCTTTATCCTATTTTTAGGTTCATTAGGATTCTTATTGGTTGGAACTTCCAGTTATCTTGGTAGAAATGTTATATCGTTATTTCCGTCTCAGCAAATCATTTTTTTTCCACAAGGGATTGTGATGTCTTTCTATGGGATCGCAGGTCTCTTTATTAGTTGCTATTTGTGGTGCACTATTTTGTGGAATGTGGGTAGTGGTTATGATCTTTTCGACCGAAAAGAAGGAATAGTGCGTATTTTTCGTTGGGGATTTCCTGGAAAAAGTCGTCGCATCTTTTTACGATTCTTTATGAAAGATATTCAGTCCATCAGAATAGAAGTTAAAGAGGGTGTTTCTGCTCGGCGTGTCCTTTATATGGAAATTCGAGGTCAAGGGGCTATTCCTTTAATTCGTACTGATGAGAATTTTACTACACGAGAAATTGAGCAAAAAGCTGCTGAATTGGCTTACTTCTTGCGTGTACCAATTGAAGTATTTTGAAATGAATTCATTTTGAAAGACTAAATGCTTTGTCAGTAGGAAGAAAAAACTCAAGAATTTCTTTCTTTTTTTTTTTGTCAATTGAATATTAATCTATTCTTTTATGCTCGTTTTTTTGATATATTTGATAGAAAAGAAAAGGAGTTTCTTCGTCTCGAAATTAGTATTGATCGAAAAAAGGGGGAATAACATCCTGGAAACCAAATTTTTTCTTGATTCAAGTTGGAAGTGTATTCTGAATCTATTTCTGTATTCTTTCTAGATTCAAAGCAAAGACTCAGTATTGAATCAACAGAAAAAGAGAAAATGGATTCATAGGCTCACTCCATTCTATTCGAATTAGAATAGAAACTCATGCTCGATAGAAATATTAGATCTAATAGAATCAACAAATGAGGTAGGTTCATTAACAATTCACAGATTCAAAATGGCAAAAAAGAAAGCATTCATTCCTTTTTTTTATTTTACATCTATAGTCTTTTTGCCCTGGTTGATCTCTCTCTGCTGTAATAAAAGTTTGAAAACTTGGATTACTAATTGGTGGAATACTAGACAATGCGAAACTTTTTTGAATGATATTCAAGAAAAAAGTATTCTAGAAAAATTCATACAATTAGAGGAACTATTCCAGCTCGATGAAATGATAAAGGAATACCCAGAAACCGATTTACAACAATTTCGTCTAGGAATCCACAAAGAAACGATCCAATTCATCAAGATACACAATGAGTATCGTATCCATACAATCTTGCACTTCTCGACAAATCTAATATCTTTCGTTATTCTAAGTGGTTATTCCTTTTGGGGTAAGGAAAAGCTTTTTATTCTGAATTCTTGGGTTCAAGAATTCCTATATAATTTAAGTGATACAATTAAAGCTTTTTCGATTCTTTTATTAACTGATTTATGTATCGGATTCCATTCGCCTCACGGTTGGGAACTAATGATTGGTTATATTTACAAAGATTTTGGGTTTGCTCATTACGAGCAAATTTTATCTGGTCTAGTTTCTACCTTTCCAGTCATTCTTGATACAATTTTTAAATATTGGATCTTTCGTTATTTAAATCGTGTATCTCCGTCACTTGTAGTGATTTATCATGCAATAAACGACTAAAAAATGATTCACTGATCCAATTTTAATCTTTCGTACCTTATACATCATAACCAAATCAAAGTCGTATTTACTTTACTCTTTTTACCCATGAGGGATTCCTTGTATATTTCAACACAAAAGATTTTTTTTCAGTAAATGTAAATAGCAGAATTGTGGCTAGGGAAGTATATTATCGACCTACCTAACTTTATTGTAGAAATTTTCGGGATAAATGATTGGACCATGCAAACTAGAAATACCTTTTCTTGGATAAGGGAAGAGATTACTCGCTCCATATCTGTCTCACTCATGATATATATAATAACTTGGGCATCCATTTCAAGTGCATATCCGATTTTTGCCCAGCAGAATTATGAAAATCCACGAGAGGCAACTGGGCGTATTGTATGTGCCAATTGCCATTTAGCTAATAAGCCCGTGGATATTGAGGTTCCACAAACGGTACTTCCTGATACTGTATTTGAAGCAGTTGTTAAAATTCCTTATGATATGCAACTAAAACAAGTTCTAGCTAATGGTAAAAAAGGAGCTTTGAATGTGGGAGCTGTTCTTATTTTACCGGAGGGATTTGAATTAGCCCCCCCCGATCGTATTTCACCCGAGATGAAAGAAAAGATAGGAAATCTGTCTTTTCAGAATTATCGCCCCAATCAAAAAAATATTCTTGTAATAGGTCCTGTTCCTGGTCAAAAATATAGTGAAATAACCTTTCCTATTCTTGCCCCAGACCCTGCTACTAATAAAGATGTTCACTTCTTAAAATATCCTATATACGTAGGTGGAAACAGGGGAAGGGGTCAGATTTATCCTGATGGTAGCAAAAGTAACAATACAGTTTATAATGCTACGGCAGGAGGGATAATAAGCAAAATTTTACGAAAAGAAAAAGGGGGATACGAAATAACCATAGTGGATGCATCGAATGGACGCGAAGTGATTGATATTATCCCTCGAGGCCTAGAACTTCTTGTTTCAGAGGGCGAATCCATTAAACTCGATCAACCATTAACGAGTAATCCTAATGTGGGTGGATTTGGTCAGGGGGATGCGGAAATAGTACTTCAAGATCCATTACGTGTCCAAGGCCTTTTGTTCTTCTTAGGATCGGTTGTTTTGGCACAAATCTTTTTGGTTCTTAAAAAGAAACAGTTTGAGAAGGTTCAATTATCCGAAATGAATTTTTAGATCTGTCTATTTAGCTTTATCAAATTCGTAAAAAAGAACAAAAAATTATGAAAAGCCTTTTGCCTCTCTTTATATTTGCTATTCCTTTTCGACCAGATGTCAGGAATTACTTGTATCATAGTCCTAATCCTAGTATGTATATTGAGAAGAATTCACTTTACCCCCCCCCTTTATTTATTTTGCAATAAAAATTTGAAAAATTGGAAGGGGTGTGATGTAACTCTGTCGTTATTGACCAATTGAAATTGATAGAATGTATCAATAATCAAGAGTTTTTTTTCTATTCGAATGGAAAAATTTGACTAGATACTAAAATAAGATAAGGAACGCACGCGCCGAAAAAAAGGGAACCATAAATCGGCGAAACAACAAGTTTTAGGGACTATAGGGAGTATTTTTTGTGCTAGTCTTCGACACAAGAAAAGGATGTCTAAAATTCCTTTTCTTGTGTCGATCTTGTTCTTCTTGATTCAATTCGTTAAAAATTACTATTCTTAGTTTACATATATATTACTGTTTCTATATATATAACGTTTTAATATATATATTAATTAATAGTATATATAATTATTAATTAATAATATAATAGGAGTTACTTTTTGTAGTTTTCTTTTTTTTTTATTTAAATT